ATAAAAAAAGAATCAATGAAAAGAGATAGTCTAATTCCAATTAGGAATTCCTTGGGACCTTTAGGATTAGGAAGAACCCCTCAAATTGCGCATTTTTATTCATTTTACCATTTAATAACTTATAATCAGATCTCGGTAACTAAATATTTACAACTTGACAATTTCAAACAGACTTTTCAAGTGCTTAAATATTATTTAATGGATGAAAATGGTAGGGTTTCTATTTATAATAATCCCGATCCGCGCGGTAACATCGTTTTGAATCCATTCAATTTGAATTGGAATTTTCTCCATCATAATTATTGTGAAGAAGCGTCTAGAATAATTAGCCTTGGTCAGTTTATTTGTGAAAATTTATGTATAGCCAAAAACGGACCGCACTTAAAATCGGGTCAAGTTCTAATTGTTCAAATTGACTCTGTAGTAATAAGATCAGCTAAAGCTTATTTGGCCACTCCGGGAGCAACCGTTCATGGCCATTATGGAGAAATCCTTTACGAAGGAGATACATTAGTTACATTTATATATGAAAAATCGAGATCTAGGGATATAACGCAAGGTCTTCCAAAAGTGGAACAAGTGTTAGAAGCGCGTTCGATTGATTCAATATCGATGAACCTAGAAAAGAGAATTGAGGGTTGGAACAAGAGTATAACAAAAATTATTGGAATTCCTTGGAGATTCTTGATTGGTGCTGAGCTAACTATAGTGCAAGGGCGTATCTCTTTGGTTAATAAGATCCAAAAAGTTTATAGATCTCAGGGGGTGCAGATTCATAATCGACATATAGAAATTATTGTGCGTCAAATAACATCAAAAGTGTTGGTTTCAGAAGAGGGAATGTCTAATGTTTTTTCACCCGGAGAACTGATTGAATTGTTGCGGGCGGAACGAACAGGGCGCGCTTTGGAAGAAGCGATCTGTTACCGAGCTATCTTATTGGGAATAACGAAAGCATCTCTAAATACTCAAAGTTTTATATCCGAAGCAAGTTTTCAAGAAACTGCTCGAGTTTTAGCAAAAGCCGCTCTCCGGGGTCGTATCGATTGGTTGAAAGGTCTGAAAGAGAACGTTGTTCTAGGGGGGATGATACCCGTTGGTACGGGATTCAACGGATTAGTGCAACGTTCAAGGCAACATACCAACATTCCTTTGGAAACCAAAAACAATAAACTATTCGAGGCAGAAATGCGAGATATTTTGTTCCACCACAGAGAATTATTTGATTTTTTCATTTCAAGGAATTTACACGATACACTGAGACAATCATTTCGAGGGTTGAATGATTCCTAAGAGCGGATTCACCCCCTTTCTTTTTAGCTATTTGTATTTGCGGTCATTTTTTTTTTTTATTTTTATTTGGTATATAGTAATAAAGATAATAAAATAACAAATAGAATAGAAAGAAATTAATATTAATGGTTTGAATCATGTATCAATGGCCAATATCCGTTAGAGGTAGAAACGAAGGTTCCATCGGAACAATTATTTATTTCTATTTCAGGGCACCTCGTCTCTCTTTTTTTTAATAAAAAGAAAGGAGGTGTGGATAAATAAATGACAAGAAGATATTGGAACATCCATTTGGAAGAAATGATGGAAGCAGGAGTTCATTTTGGTCATGGTACTAGTAAATGGAATCCTAGAATGGAACCTTATATCTCTTCAAAGCGTAAAGGTATTCATATTATAAATCTTATTAGAACTGCCCGTTTTTTATCAGAAGCTTGTGATTTAGTTTTTGATACAGCAAGTAGGGGAAAGCAATTCTTAATTGTTGGTACCAAAAATAAAGCAGCCGATTCAGTAGCACGGGCTGCAATAAGGGCCCGTTGTCATTATGTTAATAAAAAATGGCTAGGCGGTATGTTAACGAATTGGTATACTACGGAAACGATACTTCATAAGTTCAGGGACTTGAGAACGGAACAAAAGATGGGGAGACTCAATCGTCTTCCGAAAAGAGATTCAGCTATGTTGAAGAGACAATTATCTCACTTGCAAACATATCTGGGCGGGATCAAATATATGACTGGATTGCCCGATATTGTAATAATCGTTGATCAGCAAGAAGAATATATGGCTCTTCGAGAATGTATGATTTTGGGAATTCCAACGATTTGTTTAATCGATACAAATTGTGACCCAGATCTCGCTGATATTTCGATCCCAGCAAATGATGACGCGATAGCTTCAATCCGATTAATTCTTAACAAATTAGTATTTGCAATTTGTGAGGGTCGTTCTAGTTATATACGAAATCCTTGATTCATATTAATAATGAATAATAAAATAAAAAAATTCTTTTGGGAACTCCATAGATTTATGAAATCGGTTATGATTCCTAAAAGAGATACAAGTAACTAGGGATATTATGTAATGGATATTATGTAATTAATTGGTATACAAATATATATAAGTCAACTAGGCAAGTCGAAAAAAGAGAAGGTTGAATCAAAATAATTCTTTTTAAAGTTCTATTTTTTTCAGAGGGCAATATGAATGTTCTATTATGTTATATCAACACACTAAAAGGCTTATACGATATATCCGGTGTGGAAGTCGGCCAACATTTCTATTGGAAAATAGGAGGTTTTCAAGTCCATGCCCAAGTAATTATTACTTCTTGGGTTGTAATTGCTATCTTATTAGGTTCAGCCATTATAGCTGTTCGTAATCCACAAACCATTCCTACTGACAGTCAGAATTTCTTCGAATATGTTCTTGAATTCATTCGAGATGTGAGCAAAACTCAGATTGGCGAAGAATACGGTCCATGGGTTCCCTTTATTGGAACTTTGTTTCTATTTATTTTTGTTTCGAATTGGTCGGGTGCTCTTTTACCTTGGAAAATCATACAGTTACCTCATGGGGAATTAGCCGCGCCTACAAATGATATAAATACTACTGTTGCTTTAGCTTTACTCACGTCAGTAGCATATTTCTATGCGGGTCTTAGTAAAAAAGGATTAGGTTATTTTGGTAAATACATTCAACCAACTCCAATCCTTTTACCCATTAATATTTTAGAAGATTTCACAAAACCCCTATCGCTTAGTTTTCGACTTTTCGGAAATATATTAGCTGATGAATTAGTAGTTCTTGTTCTTGTTTCTTTAGTACCTTCAGTGGTTCCTATACCCGTCATGTTACTTGGATTATTTACAAGCGGTATTCAAGCTCTTATTTTTGCAACTTTAGCTGCGGCTTATATAGGCGAATCCATGGAGGGTCATCATTGACTAGTTTTCGAAATAGTCTTTTTTTAGTTTAAGCCTTACGCAATATATGTGCGTATCAAGATAATCTGCTTAAGGAGCATAATATATAAAAATATATTAGATAAATTATATAAATATAAACTATATAAAGTATAGAAGTAATAGTCAAAAATAAGATATTAGCGGTATTAGGGAATTGCAACAAACAAAAGGGGAAGTAAAAAAAGGAAAGAGATCGAAAAGATCTTTTTCCTAAAATTCCAGTTCGGTCTATTTATCCCCCCCAATGAATACTATCTTTATATTGTTTTGTTCATTTAATTCCAATATTCAATATTATTAGATATTAGTAATCATAATCTTAATAATAATTAGGATTGTAATACTTATAGTATTATAGTGTGCTATTTTAAAAAAGATGCTATTGTTATATAGAAAAATTCCCATTCAAGTTGATTTCATCCAATTAAACGGTTGACCAAAAGAGAATTTTAATAAATAATAAATTACCTGAACTTAGATCAATCAAATACTTCTATTTCGATGCAACGATTCGATCTAACGAATTTGTCCATGTAGATTGATTGTACCTGCGTCGGCGAGTAAAAAAAGAAAAAATAAAGATTTACAAAAAACTAAATTCAAATTTATAAAAAAAAATGGATTGGTTAGGGGGGGCCGAACTAGATGTATGTACTCTAATTAGTATAAGACAACTCTTGTGAATGTTTCGAAGAATGATTCTATAATCCGATTGAATGTAAGATATGAATGGTTGATTTACGTTATCCAAGAAACACATGTATATGTAATATTAGATATTAATTAGTTATATATGTAATATCTAAGCGGCTGCGGCTCTATTACTGTGAATTTAGATAGGAATTCCAATGGAATCCCCCCCATTTCCTTTGTAGTTGTGAATTGAATATTAAATGAATAAAATAAAGTGACTATTGAATAAAGAGATTCAATCAAGAAAATAAGAAAAAACGAAAAATTCAAAAAGAATGGTATGGATTCAAAAAAATTCTGTGAATAAAAACTAAAAAAGAAATATCGAAGCCGTTCTGATGATTCAATAATAATATTATTACTTCAATTCCGAGTTCTTATTTCCTTCGACTGTATAGATCTTAGCGATGGAATAATTAAGTCATAATTTATTGGTTGATTGTATCATTAACTATTTACTTATTTTGGTGTGAGGAACTTATCATGAATCCACTGATTTCTGCCGCTTCCGTTATTGCTGCTGGGTTGGCCGTCGGGCTTGCTTCTATTGGACCTGGGGTTGGTCAAGGTACTGCTGCGGGCCAAGCTGTAGAAGGGATCGCGAGACAGCCCGAGGCGGAGGGAAAAATACGAGGTACTTTATTGCTTAGTCTGGCTTTTATGGAAGCTTTAACAATTTATGGACTGGTTGTAGCGTTAGCACTTTTATTTGCGAATCCCTTTGTTTAATCCGAAAAAAAAAATACGTATTTTTTATTAGTTTATTTCCTTGGACTTACTGCTTTTTTTGAATTCGATTAGGATTTCACTCCTCCAATTATTTGGTGGGACACTAACCCATGGGAAGGACTGATTGGAGAATGGGGGATTAGCAGAACGACTCGCCTTCTTCCTTCCCATTGTTAGTCCAATGGAATAGTTTTTTAGGAAGTGTTACAACAAACGAGATATTTCGCAATTGACATGACATAAGCATAAGGCCTGGGACTTAATTCTAATAATACTAAGTATCACTTTTTTTCTCAATTGGAAATTTCCAATTGA